AATAATCCTCGTAATGGTGATGAAGCAGAAGAAGTGGCTTTGATACGTTACTCGCAACAATCAGATTTTCGTCGGAATATAATAAAAGGATCTATGCGTGTTCAAAGACGCAAAACAGTTATTTGGAAAATGTTTCAAGCAAATGCCACTTCCCCACTTTTTTTAGATCGAATAAACAATTTTTTTGATATTTTAAAAATGAGAAATCTCATTTTTAAAAATGGAGTCGGTAGAGAACCAGAATTGCAAATTTCCAATTTTGATAAAGAAGAGACAAAAGAACATAAAAAAAAAGAGGAAAATGATCGACTAAAAATATCAGAAACTTGGGATAGCATTCTATTTGCTCAACCAATAAGAGGTTTGCTGTTAGTAACACAATCTTTTCTTAGAAAATATATTGTATTACCTTCATTAATAATAGCTAAAAATATTGGCCGTATATTATTATTCCAATTACCCGAATGGGACGAGGATTTGAGGGAATGGAATCAAGAAATGCACGTTAAATGCACCTATAATGGTGTTCAATTATCAGAAACAGAATTTCCAAAAGATTGGTTAACAGACGGAATTCAGATAAAGATTATATTTCCTTTTTGTCTGAAACCTTGGCAAAAACAAAGATCTAAGGTACGATCTCATCATAATAATATAGATTTAATGAAAAAAAAAGTAAAAAAAAATAATTTTTGTTTTTTAACAGTATGGGGAATGGAAGCAGAACGCCCCTTTGGTTCTCCCCGGAAACAACTTTCTTTTTTTGAACCCATTTTTAAAGAACTAAAAAAAAAAATTATAAAGGCAAAAAATAAAATTTTTCTCGTTCCAAGGGTCTTTAAAGAAAGAGGAGAACCCCTACAAATTTCAAAAGAAAAAAAAGGATGGGTCATCAAAACAGTTCTTATTATAAAACAAATAATGAAAGAATTTGAAAAAGTAAATCCTATTTTTTTATTTGAATTGAAGAAAGTGAAAGTATATAAACCAAATAAAAATGGAAAAGATTCAGAAAAAAATAATAAAATTAACCATAAATCGACCGTACCAATTAGATCCATGAATTGGACAAATTATTCACTCATAGAAAAAAAAATGAAAGATCTTTCTCATAGGATAATCACAATCAAGAATCAAATAGAACAAATCACAAAAGACAATAAAAAACCAGTTTTAACCTATGATGATAAAAATAAAAAATCAGAATCACAGAAATATAGTTGGCAGATATTAAAAAGAAATAATATCCGATTAATACGTAAATCACATTATTTTATTAAATCTTTCATTGAAAAAATATACATGAATATATTGCTATATATCATAAATATTTTCATAATCAATACACAACTTTTTTTTGAATCAACAAAAAAAATTATCACTAAATATAAATACACTTGCAACGATGAAAAAAATAAAGAAGAAATTGTTGGAACAAATCAAAATACAATGAACTTTATTTCGACTATAAAAAAGTGGTTTTCAAATACTAATATTAGTAATAAAAATTTAAATAGTTATACTTCCTTGTCCCAAGCATATGTATTTTTCAAATTATCACAAACCCAATTACTTAACAATTCTTACTTGAGATCCATATTTCAAGATCATAAGACCCATCATTATCTTAGGGATAAAATAAAGGATTATTGTATAACACGAGGAATATTTGATTACAAATCAAGACATAATAAAATGCAAAAGTCTGGAATGAATGAATGGAAAAATTGGTTAAAGGGTTTTTATCAATACAATTTTTGCGATATCAAATGGTCTCGATTAGTCCCGAAAAAATGGCGAAATAGAGTAAATCAACTTCGTTTGATTCAAAATAAAGACTCAATTAAATTTAATCCATATAAAAATAAAAAAGACCCATTAAGTTATTACGTAAAAGAAGATTATTCTGCAACGGTTTCATTGACAAATAAAAAATTGGTTAAAAAACACTACAGATATGATCTTTTATCACATAAATATATGAATTATGAATATATTGGGAATAAGAAAAACTCAAATATTTATGAATCAACAGTACAAGTAAACAAGAATCGAGGGATTCCATATAATTTTAATACTTTTAATACATGGAAACCCGACGCATTTTATGTATTGGTAAGTACAGCTATTAGTGATTATCTAGAGGAAAGATATCCTATTGATACGAATAAAAACAGGGATAGAAAATATTTTGATTGTAAAAATTTTTATCTTATAAAAAATATTGATATTGAAACTTGGACCAATGCACATTTTGGTATCAAGACTAATAAAAATACTAAGATTCAAATTAATAAGTATAAAAACAAAATGAAAAAAAAATACATTTCGCTTCATAAAGAAATAAACTCATCCAACGAAAAAAAAAACCTTTTTGATTGGATGGGAATGAATCAAAAAACGTTATATCATGATCGTATCATATCAAAAATAAAATCTTGGTTCTTACCAGAATTTGTGCTACTTTTTGATACATATAAAATTAAACCCTGGATTATACCAATCCAATTTATTCTTTTAGATTTTTATAAAAATCTAAATCTTAGTCAATATCAAAACATCAACGTAAAAAAAAAAAAAAACCTTTCCATATTATCTAATCAAAAAGAATATCTTGATTTAGAAAATTTCAACCAAGAAAAAAAATATGTTGAAGAGATTTACGCGGGATTAGACATTAAAAAAAGTATAAATAAACAAAAATCTAAGAGCAGCAAGGAAGCAGAACTAGATTTATTACTGAAAAAATATTTCCTTTTTCAATTAAGATGGAATGATTCCTTGAATCAAAACATGATCAATAATATTAAGGTATATTGTCTCTTGCTTAGATTGAAAAATCCAAAGTCAATTGCTATATCCTCGATTCAAAGAGGAGAGATGCGTCTGGATATAATGCTGAGTAAAAAGGATCTTGCTCTTACAGAATTGATAAAAAGAGGACTATTAATTATCGACCCAGTTCGTTTATCTCTAAAAAACGACGGGCAATTTATAATCTATCAAACCATAAGTATTTCATTAATTGATAAGGGTAAGGGTAAAGACAAAATGAAAACTACTAAAAAATTCATAAAAAAACAAAATGTTGATAAGAATAATTTATACAAAACCATTGCACAACATAGCGATATGCCTGTGAATGAAGAAAAAAAAAATCATTATAATTTCCTCGTTCCCGAACATATTCTATCTGATAGACGTCGTAGAGAGTTGAGAATTCTAATTTGTTTAAATTTATGGAATTGGAATAGTATGGATAAAAATCCACAATTTTGCACCGAAAATAAGATAATAAACTGTGGACAATTTTTGAATGAGGATTTTAATAGAGGTAACTTTATTAAATTAAAATTGTTTCTTTGGCCCAATTACCGATTAGAGGATTTAGCTTGTATGAATCGTTATTGGTTTGATACCCATAACAGCAGTCGTTTTAGTATGTCAAGAATACATATGTATCCACAATCCAGAATCAGTTAATAAAAATATATTTCGCATATATCTATATCGCCTGACATATTTGATATATGACGAAACATGTACATATGTTATGTTACATTTTAGTACATGATACTGATTGATTGAATGGCATATCAATTTTCAATTGGATCTAGGAATAATAAATTTGGTAGACTATTTTTAGGTACAAAAAATAGCTCTCTTTTATGAATGTGTAAATGTATACTTTTTTATTCTATCTAAATCCAATTTTTATTTCAAACATAAAATTGGATTTAGATAGAATAAAAAAGTATGAAGAAAAATAAATCTAAACTTTTGTTTATAATAAGATTAAAATGACTGACATAATAATAACCAAATATAATAATAATTATTATTTTTCCTGATCGGTAAAATCTATAAAAAGGGAAAAATATAGAAGAATTTTTTTTATGGTCAAAAATTCATTTATTTCAGTTATTCCGCAAGACGAAAAAAAAGAAAATAAAGGGTCTGTTGAATTTCAAGTATTCAGTTTCACCAATAAAATACGGAGACTCACCTCACATTTGGAATTGCACAAAAAAGATTTTTTATCTCAAAGAGGTCTACGAAAAATTCTGGGAAAACGTCAACGACTATTGGCTTATTTGTCAAATAAAAATAGAGTACGTTATAAGAAATTAATTAGTCAATTAGATATTCGGGAACTAAAAAATCGCTAATTTGAGGATTAATTTTAATTTTTTTGTTATTAGTTATTAGATTTTTATTTTGATAAACCTCGTTTTGAGAAATTCATGGAATAATGAATTAGGGAAGAAAAGATATGACTGTACCGGCTACAAGAAAAGATCTCATGATAGTCAATATGGGTCCTCATCACCCATCAATGCATGGTGTTCTTAGACTTATTATTACTCTCGACGGTGAAGATGTTATTGACTGTGAACCCGTATTGGGCTATTTACACAGAGGAATGGAAAAAATAGCGGAAAACCGAACAATTATCCAATATCTTCCTTATGTAACACGTTGGGATTATTTAGCTACTATGTTCACCGAAGCAATAACAGTAAATGCACCAGAACAATTGGGAAATGTTCAAGTACCTCAAAGGGCCAGCTATATCAGAATTATTATGCTAGAGCTGAGTCGTGTAGCTTCTCATTTATTATGGCTTGGGCCTTTTATGGCAGATATCGGTGCGCAGACTCCTTTTTTCTATATTTTCAGAGAGAGAGAATTGCTATATGATCTATTCGAAGCTGCCACAGGTATGCGAATGATGCATAATTATTTCCGCATCGGAGGAATAGCTGCTGATCTACCTCATGGTTGGATAGATAAATGTTTGGATTTTTGCGATTATTTTTTAACGAGTATTGTTGAATATGAAAAACTTATTACACAGAATCCCATTTTTTTGGAACGAGTTGAAGGAATAGGCATTATTGGTGGAGAAGAGGCAATAAATTGGGGCTTATCAGGACCGATGTTACGAGCTTCTGGGATCCAATGGGATCTTCGTAAAGTTGATCTTTATGAATGTTACAATGAATTTGATTGGGAAGTCCAATGGCAAAAAGAAGGGGATTCATTAGCCCGTTATTTAGTACGAATTGGCGAAATGAGGGAATCTATAAAAATTATTCAACAGGCTTTAGAAGGAATTCCCGGAGGACCCTATGAAAATTTAGAAATTCGGCGCTTAGATAGAGCAAGGAATTCGGAATGGAATGATTTTGAATATAGATTCATTAGTAAAAAACCTTCGCCTAATTTTGAATTGTCCAAACAAGAACTTTATGTAAGAGTAGAAGCCCCAAAGGGAGAATTAGGAATTTATTTGATAGGAGATAATAGTGTTTTCCCCTGGAGATGGAAAATTCGTCCGCCTGGTTTTATCAATTTGCAAATTCTTCCTCAGCTTATTAAAAGAATGAAATTGGCTGATATCATGACAATACTCGGTAGTATAGATATCATTATGGGAGAAGTTGATCGTTGAAATGATAATTGGCACAACAGAAATACAAACTATCAATTCTTTTTTTAAATCAGAATCCTTAAAAGAAGTTTATGGACTCATATGGCTATTTGTCCCTGCTTTGACCCTTATATTAGGAATCATAATAGGAGTACTAGTAATTGTATGGTTAGAAAGAGAAATATCCGCAGCGATACAACAACGTATTGGACCCGAATATGCTGGCCCGTTGGGAATTCTTCAAGCTTTAGCGGACGGGACTAAATTACTTTTTAAAGAGGACCTCCTACCATCTAGAGGAGATATTCGTTTGTTTAGTATTGGGCCGTCTATAGCAGTCATATCAATTGTATTAAGTTATTTAATAATTCCTTTTGGGTATCGACTTGTTTTAGCTGATCTCAGTATAGGTGTTTTTTTATGGATCTCCATTTCAAGTATTGCTCCTATTGGGCTTCTTATATCAGGATATGTATCGAATAATAAATATTCTTTTTTAGGTGGCTTGCGAGCTGCGGCTCAATCTATTAGTTATGAAATACCATTAACTCTATGTGTGTTATCAATATCTCTACGTGTGATTCGTTAGAACATAAACTTTGACCTCTCCTCAAAATCAAAATGAAATAAAGGAAAGAGGAATATATTAGATAGATAGAGATATTTTTATTTTTTATTTATCATTCATTCAAGTCGATGAGTTAAACCAGATAGTTATATGAGTGAAACAAAACAGCTTATCAATGTGTAGTAAAAAGATAAAATCTCATTTCCTATATACAAGAATAAAGCAGAAGTAAACATAAGGAGTATAAACTCTTTATCCCAAGATTGAGTTCTTTTATTAGTCATCATATCTTGAAGCGGGTGCAAAAGATCAACTGTATGGGGTTTCTACTACTGTCTTGTATGTATTACCATACTGGGGATCAAAAAAATCAGTGGACGGTTAGGAACACTAAGGTACACAAAGGATTAGTAATAGAGATAATGTAAGGTATCAAAAAAGAGGTATTTTCACATAAAACGAATCATAAGATAATAGGGGCTTTAAGTTGGTAGAAATGATCAAGCAGTACTTCCCCACGATTCCGATCTAGAGTATGCTCCTAGTCACTGATTAAAGAAATAACTATAAAGAACGAATTAATCCTTTATTCTCAGGAGTCACTTCTTATGAGAAAGAAGAATAGGAACAAACGAAATAGAATGGAAAAAGAAAAGATCCTTATTAATTTTTTCCTACATCTATACATATGTATAAAATAATATCGAATTCTTTTTATCTTTTTATATTAAGGAGTGAGTATTTTATTGAAAAATGAAGTTATTACTGAAGATTTAAGTATAAGGGATAAGATCAATTCGGAAGCGCCATTCTAGCAGACAGAATTCCATTGGTCCAATTTTTGAGACTTTACACGGTATTTTTATTCCATATCTACCCTACGTCGAATCTGCAAAGATCTCTATAAAAATAATACCGAACCAGTCCTTGCCATAGAGGAGCCGTATGAAGCTGAGGTCTCATGTACGGTTTTGAAATAGCGGTGAGAACAAGAACAGTTATGTTATTATCGACTATGATTATCGAACAGTTCAAGTACAGTTGATATAGTTGAGGCACAGTCCAAATATGGTTTTTGGGGATGGAATATGTGGCGTCAACCTATAGGGTTTATAGTTTTTCTAATTTCTTCTCTAGCAGAATGTGAAAGATTACCTTTTGATTTACCAGAAGCAGAAGAAGAATTAGTAGCAGGTTATCAAACTGAATATTCTGGTATCAAATATGGTTTATTTTACATTGCTTCTTACCTAAATCTCTTAGTTTCTTCTTTATTTGTAACAGTTCTTTATTTAGGTGGGTGGAATTTATCTATTCCATACATATCTGTTCCTGAACTTTTCGGAATAAATAAAATTGCTAGTAGTGTCTTTGGAATGACACTTGGTATCTTTATTACATTAGCTAAAGCTTATTTGTTTCTCTTTATATCTATCACAACAAGATGGACTTTACCTAGGATGAGAATGGATCAGCTATTAAATCTTGGATGGAAATTTCTTTTACCTATTTCTCTAGGTAATTTATTATTGACAACCTCTTCCCAACTTGTTTCACTATAAATAACAGAATATGATAACGGTATTCTAGACTCATAACCTCTCTTAAACAAGAGAAAGAAACATCAACTTATTCGTGGATATCTACAATATGTTTCCTATGGTGACTGGGTTCATGAATTATGGTCAACAAACAATACGAGCCGCAAGGTATATTGGTCAAAGTTTCATAATTACCTTATCCCATGCAAATCGTTTACCTGTAACTATTCAGTATCCTTATGAAAAGTCGATCACCTCAGAACGTTTTCGTGGTCGAATCCACTTTGAATTTGATAAATGTATTGCTTGTGAAGTATGTGTTCGTGTGTGCCCCATAGATCTACCTGTTGTTGATTGGAGATTTGAAGGGGATATTAAAAAGAAACAATTGCTTAACTATAGTATTGATTTTGGTGTCTGTATATTTTGTGGTAACTGTGTCGAATATTGTCCCACAAATTGTTTATCAATGACTGAAGAATATGAACTTTCTACTTATGATCGTCACGAATTGAATTATAATCAAATTGCTTTGGGTCGATTACCAATGTCAGTAATTGGAGACTATACAATTCAAACCGTTATGAATTCGACTCAAATCAAAATAGACAAGGGTAAATACCTTGATTCAAGAACAATTACCAATTACTAAGATTTTATTTTGATAGAAAAGAAAACTTCGTTTTTTTTAGTCAATGTAACTTAAAGTAAAACGATCACTATTGGTTGAATTGGCCCAATAACTTTATCTATATCTACATTAATCTATACTACATTACATTACTACATTAAAATTTCATTTAGGAACGTATTAAAGACTTATAGACAAGAAAAAAATAGCCTACTTTTTACTTCCTAACTATTCAGTAAGGTCATGAAATTTATTTATCTCTTATTTCATACATAATGGATTTACCTGGATCAATACATAATATTGTTGTAGTCTTTCTGGGATCAGTTCTTATATTAGGGGGCCTGGGAGTAGTATTATTTACCAATCCAATTTATTCTGCCTTTTCGTTGGGATTGGTTCTTATTTGTATATCCTTATTCTATATTTTATCTAATTCTTATTTTGTAGCTGCTGCACAACTTCTTATTTATGTGGGAGCCATAAATATCTTAATCATATTTGCTGTAATGTTCATGAATGGCTCAGAATATTCCAACGATTCCCGCCTTTGGACCCTTGGGGATGGGGTTACTTCACTGGTTTGTACAAGTATTTTTATTTCACTAATTATTACTATCCCAGATACGTCATGGTACGGAATTCTTTGGACTACAAGATCAAACCAGATTCTAGAACAGGACCTTATAAGTAATGTTCAACAAATTGGGATTCATTTATCAACAGATTTTTATCTTCCATTTGAACTGATTTCTATAATTCTTTTAGTTTCTTTAATAGGTGCAATTACTATGGCTCGTCAATAATAAATACTTAAAATTTAAAAATTTAAAATATTTTTAGAATTTCAAATTTTTAATAAAAAAGGGTTTTTATTTTTAGTTAAACCTAATTGCCAATACCTTATTTTTGGTCTATTCTATTTTAGTCAATCGAATCAGTTGAATTGTTATTCATATCATATTTAAATGAATCCGGGGAGTTAGTTAATGATGTTCGAGTATGTACTTTTTTTGAGTGTCTATTTATTTTCTATCGGTATCTATGGATTAATCACAAGTCGAAACATGGTTAGAGCACTTATGTGTCTTGAACTTATACTAAATTCAGTTAATATAAATCTCGTAACATTTTCTGATTTATTTGATAGTCGCCAATTAAAAGGAGACATTTTCTCAATTTTTGTTATAGCTATTGCAGCTGCTGAAGCTGCTATTGGGCTAGCTATTGTTTCGTCGATCCATCATAACAAAAAATCAACTCGTATCAATCAATCAAATTTGTTGAATAATTAAATTAGTCGTAATCATTCATTATGTAATCATTGATTTTCATTATATAACTAATATAATAATAATAAAATAATAATTTATATTAATTAGTTAGATTTATTCAAATTAAAATAGAATTTAAATTCCATTAAAAATAAATATTTAGTGTATTGTTTGTTGACCAATTTGAATTAAGATGTGCGATTTCTATTGTATGACTGTGGTTGTTGAAACAGAAATCAAAGTCTCTTGGCACTTTTTCATGAACATATTTAGAAATATATTGATTCTAAAAAAAAATTGATAAATCATTGATTCGTCTGGTGTCCTGGTGTCTATAATATAAACATATAATTAATTTACTACTAATTTTACCATTTATTTTTACCATACCAGAACCAGATCGAAAATTTTTTATGTTAAAAACAGGAATTTATAGATTTAATGTCACATTCAGTAAAAATTTATGATACATGTATAGGATGTACTCAATGTGTACGCGCCTGCCCCACAGATGTATTGGAAATGATACCTTGGGACGGATGTAAAGCTAAACAAATTGCTTCCGCACCAAGAACTGAGGATTGTGTAGGTTGTAAGAGATGTGAATCCGCTTGCCCAACAGACTTTTTGAGTGTCCGTGTTTATTTATGGCATGAAACAACTCGTAGCATGGGTCTATCTTATTAATTATACGTTACGTTACAAAAACTCCATTTGAATCATTTGATTCCTCTTTACCGACAAAAGCCCGTACTTGATAAAATCAATATATTATATTATTACGAGCACGGGCTTTTTGGGTCAAAGCGTATCTTGTCTTTATCACGAGTTATTTTCCTTGGTTAACTATACTTGTTGTTTTGCCTATATTTGCGGGTTCTTCCATTTTTTTTATTCCCCATAAGGGGAATAAGGTGTTTAGATGGTATACTCTATGTATATGCTTATTAGAACTCCTTTTAACTACCTATGCATTCTGTTATCATTTCCAATTGGACGATCCATTAATACAATTGGAAGAAGATTTGAAATGGATAAATATTTTGGATTTTCACTGGAGACTAGGAATTGATGGGCTTTCTGTGGGACCCATTTTACTGACAGGATTTATCACTACTTTAGCAACTTTAGCGGCTTGGCCAGTTACTCGAAATTCACGATTATTCTATTTCTTTATGTTAGCAATGTATAGTGGTCAAATAGGATCATTTTCTTCTCGAGACCTTTTACTTTTTTTTATCATGTGGGAGTTAGAATTAATTCCTGTTTACTTACTTTTATCAATGTGGGGGGGAAAGAAGCGCTTATATTCGGCTACAAAGTTTATTTTGTACACTGCGGGAGGTTCTATTTTTCTATTAATAGGAGTTCTAGGTATGGGTTTATATGGCGCCACTGAACCAACATTAGATTTTGAAAGACTAGCTAATCAATCATATCCTATGGCATTGGAAATAATATTATATTTTGGCTTCCTTATTGTTTATGCTGTCAAATCGCCGATCATACCCCTGCATACATGGTTACCAGATACCCATGGAGAAGCACATTACAGTACATGTATGCTTCTTGCCGGAATTTTATTAAAAATGGGAGCATATGGATTGATTCGGATCAATATGGAATTATTACCCCGTGCTCATTCCATATTTTCACCGTGGTTGGTGATAGTGGGAACAATACAAATAATCTATGCGGCTTCAACCTCTTTTGGTCAACGCAATTTAAAAAAGAGAATAGCCTATTCCTCTGTATCTCACATGGGTTTCACAATAATAGGAATTGGGTCTATAACCAATATGGGATTAAATGGAGCCATTCTACAAATACTTTCTCATGGATTTATTGGTGCTGCACTTTTTTTCTTGGCAGGAACCTGTTGTGACAGAATACGTCTTGTTTCTCTTGACGAAATGGGGGGGATAGCTGTTCCGATGCCAAAAATATTTACAATGTTCAGTAGCTTTTCGATGGCCTCTCTTGCATTGCCAGGGATGAGTGGTTTTGTTGCAGAATTAGTAGTCTTTTTTGGAATAATTACCAGCTCAAAATATCTTTTAATGCCAAAAGTACTAATTACTTTTGTAATGGCAATTGGAATGATATTAACTCCTATTTATTTATTATCTATGTTACGTCAAATGTTCTACGGATACAAATTATTCTATCTTCCAAACTTTAATTTTTTGGATTCTGGACCACGAGAACTGTTTGTTTCGATCTGTCTCTTTTTACCCATAATAGGTATTGGGATTTATCCCGATTTCGTTCTTTTACTATCAGTTGACAAGGTACAAGCTATCTTATCTAATTATTTTTATAGATAGTGTTTATTAATGAGACGGAAAGTCTTATAATTCTGTAAAATAAAGTGAATTAGAGTTGTAATGAGATGTATTTCGAGTTTTTGCGAACCATTTGATTCCGATTCCTTGAATCAAATGGTTCGCAAAAACTCGAAATACATATGATGGATGTTCTTATGTTATGTATCCTTCGGATAGTCTATTCAATTAGATGTTAATGTGAATGAACCATAACTATGTAAACCTATTCCTAATAGATTGATCCCAAAATAACATATCCAAATTATAAGAAATCCTATAGAAGCTGCAAGTGCCGAATGTATATCTTGTAAATTTTGATTTGTTCTAGTATGTGAATAAATCGCAAATATGATCCAAGTAATAAATGCCCAAGTTTCCTTAGGGTCCCAATTCCAATAAGATCCCCAAGCCTCATTAGCCCATACTGCTCCAGAAAGAATGCCTATGGTTAAAAAGGTAAATCCTAAACTAATGACACGATAACTCCAATAATCCAAACGTTGAGTCAATTGATATTTGTAATAATTTCGAAATGAAATAAAAGAAGTGTTTTTAAAAACACTTCTTTTTTCATTTAAATATTCGACTTCGCCAACGAAAAATGATTTAATTAATAAATTCTTCCTTGTAAAAAAAAGATCGATGTTTTTTCTAAATGTAATGACTAAAAGAGCGATTGATAATAATGATCCACATAAAAGAGCTGCATAGCTTAATAACATCATACTTACATGCATCATTAACCACTGAGATTGTAGAGCAGGTACTAATATAGTGGATTGATGCATTTCGGTTGAAAGACCGGACGTGGCGAAACCTTGAGTAAAAATAGCACTTGGCGCGGTTATTACGCTTAAATCATTTTTATGATTTCGTATTTTAGGAATCATATGAATAAGGGAGAAACTCCATGAAAGGAAGATTAATGACTCATATAAATTACTTAATGGGAAATGACCCGAATAAATCCAACGAATAACTAATAATCCTGTTATAGATAAAAAAGTAGCTATCATACCTCTTTCCAATGAATTGTGTAATCCTACGATTTCGTGAAAAAATAAGGTTATAAAATGAATCGTAATTACAATTGAAATGATCGAAAAAGAGATATGAGTTAATATATGTTCTATAGTCGCAAATATCATAAAAAGGGCGAGGGTTCTCCATTATAGAATTCAAATTGAGAATTAAATATATTATAGGATCCGCTGTGTCCCTTTTAGGGGATGGGATGCCGCCACTCGGACTCGAACCGAGATGCTCTAGCACTGCTTCCTAAGAGCAGCGTGTCTACCAATTTCACCATGGCGGCTTATTCGAAATATTAATAAATAATAGTCAATTTGTGTTGAATGGTCAAGATTCAAGGATTCAATATAGTTAGTAAGCGTTAGAATTGATGAAAAAGACTCATTTAAATTGATATTTCAATGTTTACTAAATAAAGTATAGCCATAGGGTTTAGAGAGTTAAGAATAAACTTTCATGTATCTAGAATGTAAAAATAGAGTTCTACCAAAAAAGTAAGAACTAGATAGTTTTGCTTCGGGCCAAAGGTCGAGTTATAGAACTCAAAATTATTTTTTTTTTTAGATGATTCATATATTGAAAAATAAAAACAAATTAAGTTGAAAAAAAAAAATGTTATATTTATCGCAATTTTATACGAGGCATTTTTATAATTATTTGATACCTTAGTATCATTAATAATACTCTTCGCAATTTATAATAGATACTATATTAGTAAATCAAATTTAAATTTGGTTTTGAGTTAGGCATATAATAAAAATAATTTTTCTCTATCAATTTATTTTTCACAATAGAATATGTGAAAAATAAATTGATAGAGAAAAATTTGAATACTTAGTAATATACTTAGAGACCAGTAAACATAAGAATGATTATTTTATATAACAATAACACGCCGTAGCAGTTAGTTCTAACTAATATTGATATTAAGGAGTTAAATATATTCAAAACATTAGTTAATGCAAATCATTCATCTTAAAATTTTTTAAGTTCTTAATGGTATGTCAATTTAGATTATTCCAAAATTCTATTACTTGTTTGTTGCACAAAAAAACTTTTTGAATGTCCAGTGGAAACCGATTTAGCTAAAGAAAAAGCTTTTACTGCCGTTAAATACCCCTTTTTCTTCCAAATATTTCTACGAATACGTTTTTTTGATCTAGAAGTACGTTTTTTTGGAACCGCCATTCAAAAACAAAATACTCATTTTTATCATTGTATGTGAAAGACATATATTTAGATCGTTTTTTCGTCATTATCCATACTTATCTTATCCCATGAATAATAAGTAATTTTTCAAAACATGTAAAACATATCATATAATATAAATATACAAATATATATACAAATATACAAAACCATTATAACGTATCCATATACATATCTATGCTATATCATATATATAGTATATCCAGGGATAAAAGAAAATAAAATAGATAATAAAAATTTTTAGTTCTGTCCGTATTCGAATCGAATAAAAGTACTGTTTTTGATATAATTATTTTTTTTTAATCATATATATGATGATAAATATAATAATCTTATCTTATAGTAGAATTTTAGTAGAATGATGAAAAATTTCATCTTCTGTATTTTTATAATTTTAATTTTTTATATTTATCTATTATTAATTTATATTAAATATATTTTTTAGTTAATAAATAATACTTAGGTAATTAGTCATGTTATTTGATCAACCTAATTAGAGTTTTTTGAATATTTCAAATAAAAAAATATGAGAATAAATCTAAGAATTCAATAAAAAAAAAAAAAAATAGATATATTTTTTTATGGAACAAACATATCAATACGCATGGATAATACCCTTTATTCCACTTCCAGTTACTATGTCAATAGGATTTGGACTTCTCTTTATTCCTATAGCAACAAAAAATATTCGTCGTATATGGGGTTTTACTAGTGTTTTACTGCTAAGTATAATTATGGCCTTTTCGGCCAGTCTGTCTATTCAGCAAATAAATGGCAGTTTTATCTATCAATATTTATGGTCTTGGACCATAAATATTGATTTTTCTTTAGAGTTTGGATACTTGATCGATCCACTTACTTCTATTATGTCAATACTAATTAGTACTGTTGGAATCATGGTTCTTATTTATAGTGATAATTATATGTCTCACGATCAGGGATATTTGAGATTTTTTGCTTATATGAGTTTTTCTAATACGTCTATGTTGGGGCTAGTTACTAGTTCCAATTTGATACAAATTTATATTTTTTGGGAACTAGTGGGAATGTGTTCATATTTATTAATAGGTTTTTGGTTTACACGACCAGTTGCAGCAAGTGCTTGCCAAAAAGCCTTTGTAACTAATCGTGTAGGAGATTTTGGTTTATTATTAGGAATCTTAGGCTTTTATTGGATAACTGGCAGTTTAGAATTTCGAGATTTGTTCGAAATAGTTAATAACTTGATCCATAGTAATGGGGTCAATTCTGCATTTGTTACTCTTTGTGCCTTTTTATTATTCGTCGGCGCAATTGCTAAATCTGCACAATTCCCTCTTCATATATGGTTACCTGATGCTATGGAGGGTCCCACCCCTATTTCGGCTCTTATACACGCTGCTACCATGGTAGCAGCGGGAATTTTTCTTGTAGCTCGGCTTCTTCCTCTTTTCCGAGTCATACCTTACATAATGAATTTTGTTTCTTTAATAGGCGTAATAACAGTACTATTAGGAGCTACTTTGGCTCTCGCTCAAAAAGACATTAAAAGAAGTTTAGCCTATTCGACAATGTCTCAATTGGGTTATATTATGTTAGCTCTAGGTATAGGCTCTTATCGAGCTGCCTTATTCCATTTAATAACTCATGCCTATTCTAAAGCTTTATTGTTTTTGGGATCCGGATCTATTATTAATTCAATGGAACCGATTGTTGGATATTCACCGGATAAAAGTCAGAATATGATTCTTATGGGCGGTTTAACAAGATATGTTCCAATTACAAGAATCACTTTCTTATTAGGTACACTTTCTCTTTGTGGTATTCCGCCTCTTGCTTGCTTTTGGTCCAAGGATGAAATTCTTAACGATAGTTGGTTATATTCACCAATTTTTGCAATAATAGCTTGTTTTACAACAGGATTAACCGCATTTTATATGTTTCGAATGTATTTACTGACTTTTGATGGGCATTTGCGTGTTCATTTTCAAAATTACAGTAGTACTAAAAATAGTTCATTCTATTCCATATCTCTATGGGGAAAAGCAGCACCAAAAGTAGTCAATAGAAATTTACTTTTATCAACAATAAATAATAAAGTCGCCTTTTTTTCAAAGGATAAATATAAAATTAATGATAATAATATAATAAATAAAATGCGAGACTTTCGTACTGATTTTAGAAATAAATACACTTCCATGTATCCTCATGAATCGGACAATACTATGCTATTCCCTCTTCTTATATTGGCACTATTTACTTTGATCATGGGATCAATAGGAATTAAGTTTGATCAAGGAGTAACAGATTTTGATATATTATCGAAATGGTTAACTCCATCAACAAACCTTTTTGATCAAAATACAAACTATTCTGTGAATTGGTATGAATTTTTTACAAATGCAATTTTTTCAGTAAGTATAGCTCTTTTTGGACTATTTATAGCATCTATTTTATATGGGTCTGTTTATTCATCTTTCAATAATTTGGACTTAATTAATTCATTTGTAAAAATGGGTCCTAAAAGAATTATCTTCGATAAAATAAAAAATGTGGTATACAATTGGTCATATAATCGTGGTTACATAGACCTTTTTTATACTAGAGTCTTAATCATGAGTATAAGAGGATTAGCCGAATTAATTAAATTTTTTGATAGACATATAATTGATGGAATTATAAATGGAGTTGGGGTTGCAAGTTTCTTTATGGGCGAGGGGATCAAATATATGGGAGGTGGACGAATTTCGTCTTATCTATTTTTCTATTTATCTTATGTATTAATATTTTTAATTATATTCCCTATTCTTTTTTGTAAAGATAAATTTTTAAAATTCAAACTAGGTTCAAAAGGAAGTAGACCATGAATCTTATTTATCCAAAATATTTCTATGGAATCTTTTCTAGAAGCCATTAAATCTTTTATATTTATATTTACGCGTGAATCCAGCTTTTTTATTATTCCACGATATGGTCCATTCAAAAAAGGATCATACGTTTTAGACAGGCATTCTTTTTCATTCGCATTATTATATAGTCTGGCCCTTTTTTCGAGTATGTCTAGAAGAAGAGACCCTTTTTCTTCTATAACTTTTATTCGACTTATCAATTCATTTATCAAATTGTATTTTTTTTGTTCATTGATATAAACCCAATTATTATATAAGTCTTGATGGCATATTTTTTTAGTTGTATACAAAGAAATTTTGCGTTCTATCATTTCTGAAAATGTTGATAAACTAGGCGGATATGTAAAAGATATTTTTTCTTTTCCATCACTTGGACATGTATAAAAAAAATATTGTGACATTTCATTTCGTACAGCATTTTCAAATTGATCATTTTTTATATATCTAAATGGACGATTCCATCGTTTATAATCGAAAAAAAAAGTCATAAGAGGTTTTTCAAACCGGAAATGGGCATGGGGCTTTTCTTTTTTTTCTTCTTTAAGTCTTCCCAATTCCCAATTATCTTGATGGGTATCAAGATAAGAATCTTCGTC